TCGTGTATCTCCTTCACTCGTAGTGGTTTATCATTCAATGAATGAATGAAGGACTCGTTTAATCTGATCTGGCGATATCAATCAAATCCGAATGTTACTTCGTACATACTCACTCTTTATACTTCTACTCGTCTAGAGGGTTCCTCCTCTATTTCAGTAGAATTATTCTATTCTACTACAATGGCAGAATCGTGGATAGGGAACTATACTAGCTACCTACCTAATTTATTGTAGAAATTTCCGGGCTAAATAATTGGACCATGCAAAATAGAAATACTTTTTCTTGGGTAAAGGAACAGATGACTCGATTCATTTCCGTATTGATCATGATCTATGTAATAACTCGGACATCTATTTCAAATGCATATCCCATTTTTGCGCAGCAAGGTTATGAAAATCCACGAGAAGCGACTGGGCGTATTGTATGCGCCAATTGCCATTTAGCTAATAAGCCCGTGGATATTGAGGTTCCACAAGCTGTGCTTCCTGATACTGTATTTGAAGCAGTTGTTAGAATTCCTTATGATGTGCAACTGAAACAAGTTCTTGCTAATGGTAAAAAGGGGGCTTTGAATGTAGGGGCTGTTCTTATTTTACCCGAGGGATTCGAATTAGCTCCTCCCGATCGTATTTCTCCTGAGATGAAAGAAAAGATAGGCAATCTTTCTTTTCAGATTTATCGACCCACTAAAAGAAATATTCTTGTGGTAGGTCCTGTTCCCGGTCAGAAATATAGTGAAATCGTCTTTCCCATTCTTTCCCCGGACCCTGCTACTAAGAAAGACGTTCACTTCTTAAAGTATCCCGTATATGTAGGTGGGAATCGGGGAAGAGGTCAGATTTATCCCGACGGGAGCAAGAGTAACAATACAGTCTATAATTCTACAGCAGCAGGTATAGTAAACAGAATAGTACGTAAAGAAAAAGGAGGGTATGAAATAACCATATCTGATGCATCGGATGGACATCAAGTGGTCGATATTATACCTCCAGGACCAGAACTTCTTGTTTCAGAGGGTGAATCTATCAAGCTTGATCAACCATTAACGAGTAATCCCAATGTGGGTGGGTTTGGTCAGGGAGATGCAGAAATAGTACTTCAAGATCCATTACGCGTCCAAGTTTTGTTGTTCTTCTTAGCATCTGTTATTCTGGCACAAATCTTTTTGGTTCTAAAAAAGAAACAGTTTGAGAAGGTTCAATTGTCCGAAATGAATTTTTAGATTCGCGGATTCATCAAGTTGGTAAAAAGAAAGAGCCGAATTGTTGTGATCGATGCAATTATGTTATGTATGATCCAAAAAAATCGTGGAAAATGTTTTGCTTACTTTGTTTATACTATTTTGTTTATACGATTTTCTTTTCTGCGAGATGTAAGAAATTGCTTGTATCTTATTCCTGGTAATAGTATGTATATTGTGAAGAAGACCGCTCGACCCCCTTTTTCATTCAATCCAAATTGGAGCGCTGTGGCTATGCCGGATCTTCTATTGCCAGATTATAAATGCCATGTAATGCATCAATAGTTTTTTCTACCTCCTAGAATCGAATTCTATACTAATAGATAATAGTAGGCATAAGTAGGGGCAAATACACGGAAAGGGATAAATGAAAGGAACAAACGATTCGATTCTAGGAGGTATTACTCGTCTTCCTAATCTTCGACACAAGAAAAGGGTGGAAAATTCCTTTTCTTGTGTCGAAAGAATAATAATTCTTGATCCTGGTCGTCAAAGATTACTATTTATTTGATTCTCCAGTTCTATCGGAGCCCCTTGTTTAGATTCATAAGAAGTAGTGGATAAAGAAAAAGGGGTGGGAGTAACTTACTGAGCAAATAGAACTTCTTCAATGAACTTATAAAAAAATTTAGAAAAGAAAAAATAAAATTTCAAGAAAAAAACGCTTAATGCTCCGGTTGAAAAGATGAAATCTTGGATTTTTGCGCATATCCAAATCCTTATTTCATTGATGATCTCATCCCAGTTCAGTTCCATTTTTTTTTTTTTTTTTTTTTTTTCTTTTTAGAGAGTAAAGTAAGATTAGTATATAATTAGTATATATATATGATTTGTAGGATGTCTCATCTATAAAAATGCATATTGTACCATCCATTAAATCAACGGATTCCTTTCTTAAAAACAAAAACATCATCAGAAACAAAGGAATGGGATGTTTGAAACATCGGAGCAAAGGATCTGTTTTGTCATTTCTACGAATAAAATATGTTAACTAGATGAATTTCCAACTTCTTTTATGTTATGGAATGGATCAAACAAAGTCCCGCCCGAAGAGTAAGAACTCAACAGAACCTTACCCCTCGATCGAATCAGACAAAGAGGGTAAGGTTCTGTTGAGTTCTTACTCTTTCATGTTGACAATCCGGTTCATCCCATTACTATAGGGATGAGCCCAATCCGGAATATGAACCGTAAAAGAAAATACCTATTAAACCAATCACAGGAATACCAGTTACAGTACCTATCAGCCAAAGAGGAAT